CCGCTACAATATGATTATTGTATATGAATGGACCATTTGTCGAACAAGGGAGTGAGACGTAATCAAGATAGGATCAGAATCATGAAAATTGGAGTGAGTGCTGACGTGTTCCGACGGGGGACTTAATGAAATAGGAGAAGAAGGTTCATTTAAATAACAAGTTATATCTTTTCTTTTGCTGGGGGAATCGTTACTGACAGTTCCGGCCCGAAAGAGCCATTGAAGTCGGAACATAAAAATAAGTTGAATTGTGCAAGAATCCATAGCTCCATTTTTTTTTATTCCAGTAAAGTAAGTCAATCGATAAAAGGAAAAACAAAGAATAATAAGAAATGACACTCCTGTCATAGGAATGGAAATAGCCCTTCTTGCTGCTTCAATAACAAGTATTTTCGTTTTCAAATCAGATAAATCATTTGATCTATGATTCATTGGAACAAAACAAGGAATGGCCTGGCTAGGTATAGGTACTGGCCAGGCCGGGGGAATAAAAGAACCTTTCGTACGAAATCAAAGAGGTACTCTTTCTATTGGAGATATCTGTTTCGAATCCTTATCTAAATGCAATTGCTGATAAAATTCGTATATATATAGAATAAAGAAAAGAAAGATAAAGAAAGACTTTTATCAATCTTTACTTCACGCGTCACATATGAATTATCCTTTTGTAATTGGGAGAGATGGCTGAGTGGACTAAAGCGACGGATTGCTAATCCGTTGTACGAGTTATTCGTACCGAGGGTTCGAATCCCTCTCTCTCCGTTCCCTCTGATCACTTGAGAGTTATCTTTCGAATTCGAAAAAATCTCGAGCCCTTGTTATCTTAGTTAAATGTATGGAATAGAGAAAATCATAAGAAAATTCAGAAATCAAGCAACGAAAAACTTCTGATTTTTTTATTTTATTCCTCGCGTCCAGGATTACGTCCTGGATCATTAGATAGGAATCCGAAGATGAAGAGAGAAACAAAGAATATCACTACTGTGTAAACGAAGAGTTTGAGAGTAAGCATTACACAATCTCCAAGATCATTTTTGGGGGAAATAAGGGAATAGATTCTCTATTTTTGTACCACATATCCCATTTTGACACCAAGAAATGGAGTGGTTTCTAGAAAAGAAAGGAATTTGCAGGAATTCATTTGTAATAAGATTCTGATTCCTTCGTTACCAAAATGATCTTTCATACCCACAATTAGGTATTGTGAGGGACCATACATAAGGTCTTTGACCTCCGGAAAGTCAGAATTAGAAAATGAGGTGATCCAGATTCATCGCGGCTATCCAAAAGAATTTCAATGTTTGAATCGAGAGTTCATAATGTAAGACTTCTCTGATCTTATCAATTGTTAGAATCGAATTTTTCCTTTTTTAGCGAATCAATCATGAATGTTTCTAGGACAGTATTAAAGATCTCATCGAAAACTTACAGCAGCTTGCCAAACAAGGGCTAAGAGAAAAAAGAGTACAGGTATGACTGGCATAACATCTACGATTGGATTGAAAAAAGCATAAGCCTCGGGTAATTTGGCGAAGAAAAAGCTACTCGAATGAAGGGCAGAATTAATACAGATACAGATCAAACTAAAGATATTAAGCATAACAAAAATTTCGCTCTTGTGGAGAATTTCATTATTAGTGAGTTGGGGAAAAATGAAGAAAGAAGAGAAGATAGGCCAAACAAAAAATCCTTCTTTTTCTTTGAACTCCCCCAATCAAAAATCCTTCAATTCTCAAATGAGAATAGAAGGAATCATACTTTCATACAATATCTTAATTGAATTATAGATAATGATCAATGAATTTCTTTTGATTCTACATCTACACGTGTCGAATCCTAGCAACAACCTATTCCATAGACATTTGGGCTGGAATTGACGAACAACCAATATCCATATTAGTGTTATTAGTGTCAAATAGAAATCTCAATGGGGCGTGGCCAAGCGGTAAGGCAACGGGTTTTGGTCCCGTTACTCGGAGGTTCGAATCCTTCCGTCCCAGACCGATTCTATCAGAACAAAGATTGTGCTCTTTTCTTTAACAATCCTCTGTTTAAGAGTGTAATGTTGGATACAATGTGATCCAATCTTTCTTTCTGATTTCTAATGATTCAGAGAAGAATCATATCCTACCTTTCGATCCTGTTTCTGTTTCTCACAAACAGAAACAGAATCGAGTGTCAATGCCACGTGGATGGAAATAAATATCTTTTTGATATAGGTAGGATGGGAACAAAGATCAAAGTTCCATTCAAAAAAAAAAGATTGGGTGGCCATTCAGCGTATGCCCGTCTCCCCCCCGCTCATATTCATATTGAAGTTAGTTAGTTATTTAGAGAGACTTTATGCCCCCTATTTATCAAATTTGGATTCCCACATGATGCATTCTGAGTCGACATGCGGAAGAAAGGTAAAGTAAATAGGGGTAAATGACTAATTTTATGTGGATCCTGAATTCTAAACAGGAGGAGTTCTTGGTACTAATTCCATCACTGGGATTAAAGCTCCTAAGACTGGGGTGGGGCAAAATAAAAATAAAATAGAAACAACGAATTAATCTGGAGCCATTCGGCTTTGTACCTATACAAGATGGTATAGCATCCCATAAGAGGATCTTTTTTTGATTGGCTTTGAGTATGATTCATGATCCCCATAGAATTCGTGTAGATACGAGTTAATTAGCAAAGGAAGGTATCAATTTCAATCAATATCTGTGTCATCCGGATCTCATTAACAAACAATAAAGTTCAATACGGAACAGATGTATTTTCTTTGGACTTAATTGCTTTTATTTTGCATCAGGCTCCAATGAATAATTGGAAATCAATGTAACGATGGGGGGGGGATTCATAGATTCCATTCACTTTAGTTTATCTTTATGGAAATGGAAAAATTTCTGAACCTGAAATAAAGCAAAATCCGTAGAAAATGAACCATGCTCATATGTAGTTTTATTGTTCTATTTCAGTGACACCGGTATTTCGGTTTCGGTGAAAAAGATTTGTGATCTCTTAAATATACACGATGACCCCCGGTGACAATTGTTCGGTGTATCTGATGGATACGGAAAGGTCATACTCCTACGATTTGGATTTTCTCAATCAGATGAAAGAATAGCGACCTTAATCTTATCTTCCATGAGCTCTTTTCTATCCATCCCCATGAAAACAACTAAATTGGATTTTTTTCTCGACCCATCCATCTGATTTAAATCATTGATGATTCAATTGGAAAAGAAACATGGATTTCTCTTATGATGATCGAATTCGCGTCTCTTTAATCAATGAGATATCTGCTAAACTTTTTAGTTACTCGTTGTGATTGTGCCGACTTGTTGATTTGATTGATTTAGAGATCAAATTAAATTCAGTCTTTACAGGAAAACTTATTTATAGTAATGATAATGATGTCGAAGTAGGAAATTCTTGAAACCATTTTATTTTTTATGATTCCTTACCTTATAAATCCTCGCTATTCGAAGAAGTGTGAGATTGGTGAATCTATCCTATCGAGTCACTTGCGACTTTTCCGGGTCATTAGAATAGCTTATTTGGTTAATGACTCATTTTATTTTGTTCCAGTATTGGTAATCGAATTAAAGACTCGTCTTTAGTTTAGTTGTTCGAGAAAGAATTGGAATTGGATCTTTCATGATTGATCGTCCCGAACAATATAACAATATGTTGAAGATGTAGATGTAAATAAGTGTTAAGCAACTCATTTCTTCGTGTTTTTTATAAATGTGTTTCATTCCTATAACAGAATATGGGTTAATTTGGCTTTTTGCTGAGATTTTCCCAGAGAAATACCTATTCATACATATATAAAAATAAAGTATGGACTACTATGCACCGATGGAGCCAATGACTATTCATGATTCCATATTGAATCAATTCCATACCGGTCCAAATTAGAGGAATGTTATGGTAAAACTTCGTTTGAAACGATGTGGTAGAAAGCAACGTGCGACTTGAAGGACATGATCGGCTGTGGATTCTTGCATCCACCATTTTTTTATATATCAATGAAGATGCTCTTGGCTCGACATAGTTTGTTCTGTGCCACCAGGACCCCATTCGGGGGGGGTTGTAAATAGTACATGATGGAGCTCGAGCATAAATTCTTGATTCATTTATCAGAGGGAAGGATCTAGGGTTAGTGCCAGTCAATAAGTTGGAACAACTTCGTAAGTATATCTTCGATATAGAAATCGCAAATTCGAACAAGTTTCAAATAAAAAAGCAAAAAAAGGAAAATTTGTCGGAATTGGTAAAACTATTTCGATCAAAAGTGTATCACAGGGGAATCAACCATTTGTATGATTCTTCAATAGAAAGAACAAAAGGTATGTTGCTGCCATTTTGAAACAATTAAGGATCACCGAAGTAATGTCTAAACCCAATGATTCAAAGCAAAGATAAAGGATACCGGAACAAGGAAACGCCATTTTCAATTGTCTCAATAACTAGATCAGAATGAGAAAGGAAAATCGATTCTAGACGAGACAAACAAAAGAGGTTAGAGACGGCTCAATAAATGTCTAAGGATTTCCCTTCGAGCTCTTTGAGAATTACCCAACTTGAGTTATGAGTACGAATGAGATTTCTTTTTTTTTTTTTTATTCCTTCCAAAAAAAAAACGACTCAAATCCTAATCTAATTGATGATTTTATGGATCCATTTGCCACTATATACAATACATAAATTCGAATCATTCTTTCTCGAGCCGTACGAGGAGAAAACCTCCTATACGTTTCTAGGGGGGGCATTGTTCATCTATATCTATCCCAATGAGCCATCTATCGAATCGTTGCAATTGATGTTCGATCCCGAAGAGAAGGAAGAGATCTTCGTAAAGTGGGTTTTTACGATCCGATAAAGAACCAAACTTATTCAAATGTTCCTGCTATTCTATATTTCCTTGAAAAAGGCGCTCAACCTACAGGAACTGTTCATGATATTTCAAAGAAGGCGGAAGTATTTAAGGAACTTCGAATTAATCAAACGAAATAAAATTTATGAAATAGAAAAAAAAGATTGAGTGAAATAACTGGCAATTGAGGGGATTGCCATCAATCAGATGGTTTTCGTTGGGACTCTACGAATAAATAAGGGATCAATCTTGCTATTGTTTGTACTTCTATTGAAAACCAGAGATTTTTTTCCTACTTCTTCTTTATTTATTCCCCCCCCACACACTTCATTTCTTATCTATGTAGTGCCAATCCAACACAAGTCTTTATTTTCTTTATTTCATTTTTTTTTCTCAAAATTCAATTTATATTGACAATGGTGTATCGATCAAATATAATTCGATCGTGGATAAATAGATCTATTTATCTACGTCCCATAAGTTTGTTTCTTTACTTCACTAGGTTCGCCGGATTCACTGTGACACAAGAAGTATCTTTTTAAGATAATGAAAAAAAAATGATCAAAACAGGGGGGTCCAAAAATTTTTACATCTATCTATATTTATCCGTGAATCCGTTGTATTTGAATCTGATCTGAACATTTTGATGTTCATAATTGATCATCAAATGTTTCTTTTAGATTTGTTGCTAGTTCAATGTTTTGATGGGGTAGGGCAATCCAATCTCTTTATTTTTTTTTTTTTTTTATTCCGATCGTATCTACACACCATATTTATACGGGTTGCTAACTCAACGGTAGAGTACTCGGCTTTTAAGTGCGGCTAGGATCTTTTACACATTTGGATGAAGCAACAGATTCGTCCATACCATTGGTATGGTTTGTAAGACCACGACTGATCCTGAAAGGGAATGAATGGAAAAAACAGCATGTCGTATCAATGGAGAACTCTGAGAATACTTCCTGGGTCGGTAGAAAATCTTGTTTTGATTCTTGGAACGGTACCAAATCAATTCACAGTTTGGTCGAGTGAATAAATGGATAGAGCCCTAATGGCTCCAATTATAAGGAAACCAAAAGCAACGAGCTCGGTTCATAATTCGAATGATTACCCGATCTAATTAGACGTTAAAAATGGATTAGTGCCTGATGCGGGAAAGGGTTCTCCTGTGAGTGGATCATCGATTCCTTTTTTTTTCATGAATCCTAACTATTAACTATTCTTTCTCTATTATGGAGTGGAGACGAATGTGTAGAAGAAACGGTATACTGATAAAGAGAATTTCTTCCAAAGTCAAAAGAGCGATCGGGTTGCAAAAATAAAGGATTTCTAACCATCTCTTGTAACTATAACGAACACAAACAAATTGGATGGAAAGAGAGAGGATCCGTTCATTGGACTCCCCGTCTCCGGGGTATCTATTCTTTTCTTACTATATACCCTGTTCTGACCGTATCGCACTATGTATCATTTGATAACCCAAGAAATCCCCCGTGCCTTTGTATAATTTCAAATGGAGGAATTACAAGGATATTTAGAAATAGATAGATCTAGGCAACGACACTTCCTATATCCGCTTCTATTTCAGGAGTATATCTACGCGCTTGCTCATGATCATGGTTTAAATGGATCGATTTTTTACGAACCTATGGAAAATTTCAGTTATGACAATAAATCCAGTTCACTAATTGTGAAACGTTTAATTACTCGAATGCATCAACAGAATCATTTGATTCGTTCGGTTAATGATTCCAACGAAAATAGATTCGTTGGGCACAACAAGAATTTTAATTTTCAAATGGTATCAGAGGGTTTTGCAGTCATTATGGAAATTCCATTCTCGCTGCGATTAGTATCTTCCCTAGAAGAAAAAGAAATAGCAAAATCTCATAATTTACGATCTATTCATTCAATATTTCCCTTTTTCGAGGACAAATTCTCACATTTAAATCATGTGTCAGATATACTAATACCTCATCCCATCCATCTGGAAATCTTGGTTCAAACCCTTCACTGCTGGATACAAGATGCCCCCTCTTTGCATTTATTGCGATTCTTTCTCCACGAGTATCGTAATTCGAATAGTCTCATTACTCCAAAGAAATCCATTTCTCTTTTGAAAAAAGAGAATCAAAGATTCTTCTTGTTACTATATAATTCTCATGTATATGAATGTGAATCCGTATTAGTGTTTCTCCGTAAACAATCTTCTCATTTACGATCAACATCCTCTGGAACTTTTCTTGAGCGAACGCTTTTCTATGGAAAAATAGAACATCTTGTAGTAGTGCTTCGTAATGATTTTCAGAAGAACCTATGGTTGTTCAAGGACCCTTTCATGCATTATGTCAGATATCAAGGAAAATCCATTCTGGCTTCAAAGGGGACTCATCTTCTGATGAAGAAATGGAAATCTCACCTTGTCCATTTTTGGCAATGTCATTTTTACTTGTGGTCTCTACCGGACAGGATCCATATAAACCAATTATACAATCATTCATTATATTTTCTGGGCTATCTTTCAAGTGTACGACTAAACACTTCGGTGGTAAGGATTCAAATGCTAGAGAATTCATTTCTAATAGATACTTCTATTAATAAATTCGAGACCCTAGTCCCAATTATTCCTC